ATCTTGATTCATTTCAATATGAACAACAATTTCACCGATTTGATTAGAATATAAATTAAGTACGAAACAAAGTAAGGTATTAGTAATGGATCGAACTAAACCCCTTTCAATTTCATATATGAACAATAGAATATGAAAATGGAACTGAAGGAAAATGGATGTGATAACATAGAACAAAACAAGACTTTATTTATTTGATTTTGGATCTAAGTATTTATTACTTAATTACTTTACTGCCGGGCCATAGCAATTGCACCTATCAAAGCAACTAAAAGAATTATAGAAATGAGTTCAAATGGAAGGTAAAAATCTGTTGATAAATGAATCCCAATTTGTTGAACGTTACTTGTTAGGTCCTGCTCTATAATCTGATTTGATCTTGTAGTCCAAACAATCCCGTACCACGACGTATCCGAGATAGTAGTAATTAGTGAAAAAAGAATACTTGTACAAACCAGTGAAGTGACCCCATCCCCAACGGTCCAAAGATAGAAATCGTTGTAATATTCTGAACCATTCATGAACATCACAGCAAATAGGATTAAAACATTTACAGCTCCTACGTAAATAAGGAGCTGTGCAGCAGCTACAAAATAGGCGTTAGATGGAATATGGAATAAGGATATACAAACAAGAACCAGTCCCAATGAAAAAGCAGAATAAATTGGGTTGGTAAGTAAGACCACCCCCAGACCTCCTAATATAAGACCTGATCCCAGAAATACTAAAAGAATATCATGTATTGGTCCAGGTAAATCCATTATGTGTAAAAAAAGAGATAAATAAATCGAAATATTTCATAAACTTACTAACCGATCCAAGAAAAAAGAGGTTACCTTATTTTTTTTTTTCTTGTATATGATACGTTCCTAATTGAATCCTAAAGGGGTGTAGATTTATATAGATACAGTTATTGGATCAATCCCGCTACTGTATCTGAAAGAGTAGTTCGAAATTGTATATTTTGAAATCATCACAGATCTATGAATCCATTCTAAATAAAAATCAAGCCTTGATTCTCACCAATCAATAGTTATTTACTGACCTGGCAAAATGAAAGAAGCCTCACTCCTTTACTTTAGATCAAAACGGAATCTTAGTAATTGGTAATCGTTTTTGAATCAAGAGGTTTACCCCTCATTATTTTGATTGGAGTCGAATTCGTAATTGTTCGAATTGTGTAATCTCCAATTACTGACATTGGTAACCGACCCAAAGCAATTTGATTATAATTCAATTCGTGACGATCATAAGTAGAAAGTTCATATTCTTCAGTCATTGATAAACAGTTTGTTGGACAATACTCGACACAATTACCACAAAATATACAGATTCCAAAATCAATACTATAATTAAGCAATCGTTTCTTTCTAATATCCGTTTCCAATCTCCAATGAACAACGGGTAGATCTATGGGGCATACCCGAACACATACTTCACAAGCAATGCATTTATCAAATTCAAAATGGATTCGACCACGAAAACGCTCCGATGTGATCGATTTTTCATAAGGATATTGAATAGTCACAGGTAAACGATTCACGTGAGATAAGGTAATTATGAAACTTTGACCAATATACCTTGCAGCTCGTATTGTCTGTTGACCATAATTCATGAACCCAGTCACCATAGGGAACATATCGTGGATATCCATGAATAGTTTGATGTTTCTTTCTCTTGCTCTAGATAGGTTATGAATCTAGAATATCATATTTTGTTATAGCGAAACGAGTTGGGAAGAAGTTGTTAATAATAGATTACCTAGAGAAATAGGTAAAAGAAATTTCCACCCAAGGTTTAATAGCTGGTCCATTCTCATCCTAGGTAAAGTCCATCTTGTTGTGATAGGAATGAACAGGAACAAATAAGCTTTAGCTAATGTAATAAGGATACCAACTGTCATTCCAAAGACTCCACCTGTTTTATTTATTCCAAAAGGTTCAGAAATGAATATGTACGGAATAGATAAATTCCACCCGCCCAAGTAAAGAACTGTTACAAATAATGAAGAAACTAGTAGATTTAGGTAAGAAGCAACGTAAAATAAACCAGATTTAATACCTGAATATTCGGTTTGATAACCTGCTACTAATTCCTCCTCTGCTTCTGGTAAATCAAAAGGTAATCTTTCACATTCCGCTAGGGAAGAAATTAGAAAAACTATAAACCCTATAGGTTGACGCCACAGATTCCACCCCCAAAACCCATATTTTGACTGTGCCTCAACTATATCAACTGTACTTGAACTGTTAGATAATCATAGTCGATGATAACATCACTATTCCCATCGCTATTCCAGAACCGCACATGAGACCTCAGCTTCATACGGCTCCTCGATGGCCACAAATAAATCTAAGGACTGGTTCATTATTACCTCGGCATGTTTGTAGTGTAGATTAGAGTAACGATGTATCGAAGAGTCCCGAATTAGACCAATGGAATTCCGTCCGCCATAATAAAAAAGCGCTTCCGAATTGATCTCATCCTTTATTTTCTAATTAGACTTAGAATTCTTTTAGTTCAGTAATAACTTAATCCTTCAATAAAATACTCGTTGTTTCAATAGATATTTCGACCCATACTTTTTGTACGAAAAATAATTAGACACTAATTCATGAGTTATAGTTGATAAATCATTATAAGAATTCTATCCGTATGAATATGGATAGGATTGAGGAAAGAAAGAATAAACAAAGATCTCTTATTATTCAGTTTTCCTATTGCATTCCATTTCTTTCGTTCCTGTTCTTCTTTCTCACTCAGAAGGGGGGTTTCTAAAAAATAAAATCAAAGGATTACTTCGTTCTCGACAGTCATTTATTTAATCAGTGGATAGAAGCATACTCTGGATCGGAATCGTGAGGAAGTACTGCTTGATCATTTCTACGAACTTAAAGCCCTCATTATGATTCCTTTTATGTTATGCAGAAATATCCCTTTGGATACCTTACATTATCTTCATCACTAATCCTTTGTGTACCTTCGTGTTCCTAACCGTCCACTCATTTTTGATTGATCCCCGATATGGTAATACATACAACATACAACAACATACAATACAATAGTAGAAACTCCATACAGTTGATCTTTTGCACCCGCTTCAAGTCATGATGACTAATCAACCAATCTTGGGGTAAACAGTTTCGACCGCTTATGTTTACTTCCACTTTACTCTCGTACATAGGGAATGAGAATCAATCTTCTTACTGCAAATTCATAAGCTGTTTTGTTTCACTCATATAACTATCTGGTTTAACTCATCGACCCGAATGATGAATAAAAAGAGAAAGGTATCTATTCAACACATCCAACCCCTTTCCTTTATTTCCAGGAAAGGGGTAAAGGTTCATGTTCCAACGAATCACACGTAGAGATATTGATAACACACACGGAGTTAATGGTATTTCATAACTAATAGATTGAGCAGCAGCTCGTAGACCACCTGAAAAGGAATATTTATTATTCGATCCATATCCTGACATAAGAAGTCCAATAGGAGCAATACTGGAAATAGCGATCCATAAAAAAACGCCTATACTGAGATCGGCTAGAACAAGGCGATAGCCAAAAGGAATTACTAAATAGCTTAGTAGAATTGATATGACCGCTATAGATGGCCCCATACTGAATAAACGAACATCTCCTCTAGATGGGAGAAGATCCTCTTTCAAAAGTAGTTTGGTCCCATCTGCTAGAGCTTGAAGAATTCCCAAGGGGCCGGCATATTCAGGCCCGATACGTTGTTGTATCCCTGCAGATATTTCTCTTTCTAACCACACAATCACGAGTACGCCTATTGTGATTCCCGATACAGGAGTAAAAATAGGGACAAGCAGCCATAAGAGGTCATAGACCTCTTTTAAGGATTCCGATCTGGAAAAAGAATTGATAGCTTGTACTTCTGTCGTATCAATTATCATTTCAACGATCAACTTCTCCCATAATGATATCTATACTACCTAGTATCGTCATGATATCAGCCAATTTCATTCTTTTAACTAGCTGAGGAAGAATTTGCAAATTGATGAAACCAGGTGGACGAATTTTCCATCTCCAGGGAAAAACACTATTATCCCCTATCAGAAAAATTCCCAATTCTCCCTTTGGGGCTTCTACTCTCACATAAAGTTCTTGTTTCGACAATTCAAAGGTGGGAGAAGGCTTTTTACTAATGAATCGATATTCAAAACCATTCCATTCGGAATCACTTGCTCTATCAAAGCGTCGAACTTCTAAGTTCTCATAGGGCCCCCCCGGAATTCCTTCTAGAGCCTGTTGAATAATTTTTATGGATTCCGTCATTTCATTGATTCGTACTAAATAACGAGCTAATGAGTCTCCTTCTTTTTGCCACTGGACTTCCCAATCGAATTCATCGTAACACTCATAATGATCAACTTTACGAAGATCCCATTGGATTCCGGAAGCTCGTAGCATTGGTCCCGATAAACCCCAATTTATTGCTTCCTCCCCACCAATAATGCCCACCCCCTCAACTCGTTCCAAAAAAATGGGATTTTGCGTAATAAGCTTTTGATATTCAACAATTCCTGTTAAAGAATAATCGCAGAAATCCAAACATTTATCTATCCAGCCATGAGGTAGATCAGCAGCGACTCCCCCGATACGGAAATAATTATGCATCATTCGCATACCTGTAGCAGCTTCGAATAGGTCATATAGCAATTCCCTTTCTCTGAAAATATAGAAGAAGGGAGTCTGTGAACCGATATCTGCCATAAAAGGTCCAAGCCATAATAAATGAGAAGCTATACGACTCAGCTCCAGCATAATGACTCTGATATAGCTGGCTCTTTTGGGTACTTGAATATTTCCTAATTGTTCTGGTGCATTTACCGTTATTGCCTCTGTGAACATAGTAGCTAAATAATCCCAACGTGTTACATAAGGAAGATATTGTATAATTGTTCGGTTTTCCGCAATTTTTTCCATCCCTCTGTGTAAATAACCCAATACGGGTTCACAGTCAATAACATCTTCACCATCTAGAGTAACGATAAGTCGAAGAACACCATGCATTGATGGGTGGTGAGGACCCATATTAACTATCATGAGGTCTTTTCTTGTAGCCGGTACATTCATATGTTTTCTTCTCCGATCCATTATTCTATGAATTGCCGAAAACGAAATAAATGAGGTTCATCAAAATTCAAGATCTAATAAACCAAAGAATGAAAATAATCTTCAAATTAACGAGTTTTTGGTTCCCGAATATCTAATTGATCGATTAATTTTTTATAACGCACTCTATTTTTCTTTGACAAATAAGCCAGCAGTCGTTGACGTTTTCCCAGAATTTTCCGCAAACCTATCTGAGATAAATAATCTTTTCTGTGCAATTCAAAATGTGAAGTAAGTCTCTGTATCTTATTGGTGAAACTGATTACTTGAAATTCAACAGACCCTTTGCTTTTTTCTTCTTTCGGAATAACTGAGATGAATGAATTTTTGACCATAACCATAAAAATTGGATTTCTCTCTCTTTTTTTTTTTTCCACAGATATGGATTTTACCAATCAGGAATAATAATAATGCCAGTTATTTTGATCTGATACACCCAATAATCTGGATTTATTCATATATTACTTTGATTCTATCAAATCAAATCAAAATGAAATTCAAATGAATTGTAAGTACAATTTGTAATTTGATTCGATAGAAGGGCAATTTCTGTACCCACAAAAGAAAATTATTTTGACCTAAGAAGATTCTGCCGAATCATTTCTAGATTCAATCCAATTGAGACGTTATTGAATCGGTATCATGTATTAGAATGTAACACAGCGTGTGTGTACATTCATATACCAGACCCGACACCTGATATATAGGAAATGTACCAACCATCAACTAATTCCGAATCGTGGATACATATGTATCCTTGACATACTGAAACGGCTGCCATTATTGGTATCAAACCAGTAGCGATTCATACAAGCTAAATCCTCTAATCGATAATTGGGCCAAAGAAACAATTTGAATTGAATGAATTTATTTATATCTGTATCAATATGCTTGTCCTCATCCAAAAATTGCCCCCAGTTCCTTACATTGTTGTCATTGAAAAATACCGGATTTCTATCCATAACATTCCTATTTCCGGAATTGAAACAAATTAGAATTCTCAATTCTCTACGACGCCTAGGGGATAGAATATTTTCAGGAACAAGCAAATCATAATGATTTTCGTCTCTATTCACAAGCATCTTTTTATGTTGTACAATGGATCCATTGAAATAATTCTCATCAACATATCTTTTTTCTCGATATCTTCCATTAGTTTGGCATTTCTTATTATGGACCAATGAGATACCTATGGTTTGATACATAATAAATTGTCTATCCCATTTTATAGACAGACGTACTGGTTCGAGAATCAATATTCCCTTTTTTATCAATTCTGGAAGAGTTAGATTCGTCTGAATTAACATTACATCCAGGTGCATTTCTCCTCCTTGAATAGAGGATATAGCAATTTCCTTTGCATTTATTAGTCTAAGCAGGAAACAATATACCTTAACGTTATTGAAAATTCTGTGATTCAAAGGATCATCCCATCTCAATTGAAAAAGCAAATATTTTTTCAGGAATAACTCTAGTTTTGCTTTCTTGTTACTCTCGGGTTGTCCTTTCTTTTCACGTTTTTGAATGTCTGATTCCGTGTAATCCTTTTCAAAATCTTTTTGTCGTTTTCGTGCGTCTGAGCCAATATTTCCGTGGCCGAGCTGTTCTTTTTCTTCTTGATTTCGATTCTTTAATTCAAGATATTCTTTTTGATTAGATGATATACGAAGATCCGTTTTTTGATTTCCATTAATGTTTTTGTTTTCACTAATGTTTTCATTTCCATTAAAAATGAAAAGAAGTAATTTGATTGGTATAATCCACGGTTTGATCTTATATGCATCATAAAGTGGCACAAATTCTGAGAAGAACCAAGATTTCGTATTTAATATGGGACGATATAGCATTTCTTTATTCATTCCCATCAAAAAAAAGTTTTTTTTTTGATTGGGTGGGTTGATTTCTTGATGAATCGTGAGATAGAAAAGATCTTTCTTATCAATCATTTGATAATAATCAGTCTCGGTCTTAGTCATTTTATTAATGTTGGTCCCGGTATCCGTATCGGGCCAGGACTCAATATCGATATTCTTTCTAAGAAATAAATCGAAAATTTTCCACTCCAAATATTTTCTATCCGTACTTTTACCCGTACCAATAATATACTCTTCTCCTAGATAATCACTAATAGATATATCCCCCAGTACATAAAATGGTTCAATTTTAGGTGTGTTGTAATTATATGGAATCTCTCGGTCCTCGTTTACTTGTAATGAGGATGGATAAATATATGAGTCTTTCCTATCCCCATAATGAATATATTTATATGAAAAAAGATCATATCTGTAGTTTTTTTTTAATTTTTCTTTTTTGCTCGTCAATGAATTCACTTCATAATCATTTTTTTTCTCGTAATGAATGAATTGGGCTTTTTCATATGAATTCTTTTTTGAGTCTTTATTTTGAATCGTACGACGCCGATTGACCCTAGTTCGCCATTTTTGCGGTACTAATTTAGACCACCTAGCCTGAGATAAATTGTATTGATAATGACCCCTTAACCAGTTTTTCCATTCATTCATTCCAGAATTCGGAAATTTTTTATGCCTTGATTTGGAATCTAATATTCTTCGTGTTCCAAAAAAATTCCTGATTCTATCCTTAAGAATAAGATATGCTTCGCGATATTGAAGTAGAGATCTCAAATGATACTTCTTATTAATGGCTTGGATTTGTGATAATTTGTAAAATACAGATGCTTGTGAAAAGGAATATAGGTCACCAGAAATCTTTGATTTATTATTACGAATATCAGAAAGAGACTTTTTTATAGTCGAAATAAAGTGCACTTTTTTTTGATTTGTTTCATCAATCCCTTCTTTATTTTTTTCATCATTGTGAATGTATTTATCAATAATCTTTTTTGTTGATTCAAGGAAAAGTTGTACATTGACTCTAGAAACATTAACAGTACATAGAAAGATATGTATGTATATTCTTTCGTTGAAAAATGTCAAAAAATAGTGCCATTTGCGTATGAATATGAATCTGTTACTTCTTCTTTTTGATATCTGCCAAATATGTTTCTGCGATTCCGATCCTTTATCACCACAACTTGTATCGTTAGGACTAATATTTATATCCGGAKTTAGAAATATTTTTCTTTTGTCTTTTGCACCCCTTTCTATTTGATTTCTGATTAGGGTTGTTCTATCAGACAGATCTTTCCTTTTTTTTTCTGTCAGTGAATAATTTGCCCAATCCATGAATCTAATTCGAATGGTCGATTCAGGAACAGTTTTATTACTGCTTATGATTATGGAATCTTTTCCATTTTCATTCGGTTCATATACTTTCTTCAATACAAATAAGAAAATTGGATTTACGTTTGCAAACTCTTTTATTATTCTTTTTAAAAATAGAACCGTTTTGATAATCCATCTTGTTTTTTCTTTTGAGACCTTTATAAACTGTTTTGTTTTTTCTTTGAAAACTCTTAGAACTAGAAAACTTTTTTTTTTCACTTTTCTCTTTTTTTTTTCGAATTCATTATAAATAGGTTCAAAAAAGGAAGGTTGTTGTCGGGCAGAACCAAAAGGTAGTTCGGTTTCCCTTCCCCAGATTGTTAAAAAACAAAAATTTTCTGTTTTCCCTTTCTTTTGGATTGGATCTCTATGATGGGATCGTAGTTTGGATTTGCGCCAGGGTTTCAGACAGAAAGGAAATAGGATTTTTATCTGAATACCATCTGTTAACCAGTTTTTCGGAAATTCTGTTTCTGATAATTGAACACCATTATAGGTGCATTTAACATGCATTTCTCTATTCCACTCCTTCAAATCCTCGTACCACTCGGGGAATTGAAATAAGAACATACGGCCGAGGTTTTTAGCTATTATCAATGAAGGCAATATGATGTATTTTCTAAGAATCGATTGGGCTACTAACATAGTACCTCTTATTGCTTGAGCAAATATAATAGTATCCCAAGTTTCTGCTATTGCTATCCTTTCATTCTCGTTTTTTTTATCCGCAATTTTTTTTGCCTTTTCTTTTGCCTCTTCCTCCTCAGAATCCGAAGTTTTGAATTTCGGTCCTGTATCTATCCAATTTCTAAAAATGAGATTCATTGTTCGGGAGATATCAAAAGAAAAAAAAAAAGTTTTGTCTATTCTGTCCAAAAAAAGCAGGGAATGCACATTCGCTTGAAACATTTCCCAAGTAACTATTTTACGTCTTTGAGCGCGCATGGATCCTTTTACTATATCCCGACGAAAATCTGATTGTTGCGAGTAACGTACCAAAGCCAACTCTTCTGCTTGATCACTATTAGTACTGGTACTAGTATCAGTATTGGTATTCTGATCCGGATCCGCCTTATCAGTATAAATTACCACACGTTTGGCTTTTCTTGAACGAATCCCATGATTTTCTGTTGATTCTTCCTCATTTTCCTCCTCCCGCTCTTCAAAAGAATTGATCAATTTGTATGATCGTCGAGGAATCTTTTTACCGATTTCTTCTATTCCAATAGATTTATTTTGAATTGTTTGATTATTTGGATCAGTTGTAATTACATCGAATAGAAATTTCAAACATTTTTTTTTATTTTCTGAATCAAATCTTCTTTGTTCGGATATTAAAACAAGCTTTTTAAAATGAAGACTAAAACCAGTTGTTGATTTCCTAGCTAATTCACTGATAGAGGTCAAGAAAGGACCAATGTCTGTCGATAATGATTCTCCAATAAATGTATCCATTTTATGTTCAAGTTTTTGGTAATCAGTAGGAAGCCTATCATGAATCTTATTTATCCAAACCATTCCTATAGAATCTTCTGTCGAAGTGATTGAGTCATCCACCATTGAACGTGAATACACTTTTTTGATTGTTCCACGATATGGTCCGTTTAAAAAAG